CTCCGTACCACTGAAAGATTGAGTCGCAGACTTGAAAGATAGTCCAAAAAGTCGAGAGACTGCTTCGATAATGGATTTATACAGATCTTTGCTGGTTGAAACCACACAGAAAAATGACATTGACATAAATTGACAAGGTAATTTTTCCATTTTTTTAATAGAAGAGGAGTATCCTTTGAAGCCAAGATTGACTTTCCTTGATATCTAACATAATGCATGAAAGGATCTTTGAACAACCATAGAATGGCCTGAAAATCATTAGCAAAGACTTCTGCAAAATGTTCTATTTTTACACAAAAATATATTCGCTCAAGAAGGACCCGAAAAAAAGTTGATCGTAAATGAAAGGATTGCTTACGGAGAAAAAAGAAAATGGATTCATATTCATATACATGAGAATTATATAGAAACAAGAATAATCGTGGATTCCTTTTTGCAAAAAAAGAAATAAAATGATTTGGAAAACTAAGACGGTTCCAATTCCAATACTCGTGAAGAAAAAACCGTAATAAATGCAAAGAAGAAGTATCTTTGACCCAGTAGCGAAGAGTTTGAACCAATTTTTCTAGATGGATGGGGTAAGATATTTGTACATCTGATACATAAGTTAAATGGGAAAATTTGTCCTCTAAAAAAGGAAATATTGAATGAATTGATCCTAAATTTTGAGATTTGATTATTTCTGACTTTTCTAAAAAAGTCACAAATCGTAGGGAAAATGGAATTTCCACAATAGCAGCAACCCCGGCCGATATCATTTGAGAATACAAACTCTTGTTGTACTTAAAAAACAAGTTTTGATTAGAATTATTAGCAGAAATAATCAAAAAATTCTGTTGATAAATTCGAGTAATTAAACGTTTTACAATAAGTAAACTAGATTTTTTGTCATAACCTACATTTTCCAACAAAATAGATTTATTTAAACCATACTCGTGAGCAAGTCTATAAATAGACTCCTGAAAGATAAGTGGATATAGGAAGTTTTTTTTTCGAGATCTACCTATATCTAGGTCTAAATATCTTTGATATTCCTCGATTTTCATTTTCAATTAAATTTGATTGAAGCAAGGATAGGATATTTTGATGCTTATTAAATGATACATAGTGCGATACAGTAAAAACAAAGTAATAGAATACGAAAAGAATGGAAACCTCGGAAAAGGGGTAAACTTATTAACGGACTCTCTATCCTCTCTTTTTTCCATATAATGTATATTTATTAATCGTTAGAGTTAGAAACCCTTTACTTTTTCAAGCCAATCGCTCTTTTGATTTGGGAAAAAGGCTCTTTATCAATATACTCCTTCTTCTACACACTCATCTCCCCCTCGTAGTGGAGACTAACTAATAATTAGGATTCATTAAAAATAGAAAATTCGCTCATGAAAAAACCTTATCCGCACCCGGCACTAAAAAATTTTTAACGTCTAATTAGATCGGATAATCATTCAAATTAAGAATGAAAGCTCGTTTCTTTTTTAGTTCCCTATACCTATAATTGCCTATAATTGGAGCGATACTACTCTATCCATTTATTCACTCAACCCAACTTTGAATTCATTTTTTTATGTTCTGCACCAAGTACCAAGAATTCAAACACTGGGACTGGACCAGTAAAAATAAAAAATTTTCAGAATTCTCCATTGATACGACATGCTGCTTTTTCCATTCATTCCTTTCAGGATAAGTCGTAGTCTTACAAACTATACCGGTGGGTATGGACGAGTTTGTTTCTTCATACAAATGTGTAAAAGATGTAAGTCGCACTTAAAAGCCGAGTACTCTACCGTTGAGTTAGCAACCCAAATATCAAATTTGTTTATGTAGATACAATCGGAATCAAAATAACTAAAGAAATTGAATCATACAAAATAATCAAAACATTAAACTAGCAAGAAATAAACAAGAAATGAAATCCTAATGATTGGGAACAAAAAAAGATATTAGATGAAAATAGAAGAAATTCTCCAATAAAAAAGTCAAAATATAAAATTTATAGATCATTTCTTGTCTCTTATGCTATATATATTCTTAATTCGTATATTTATTTAAAAAATCTTTATGTATTTTTTTTATAAAGATATTAGAATTTAGATTCTATTTGATATTTCTTTTTTTAGATTTATATAACAAAAAATATTGTTATTTATATGACATTTCTATATTATATAAGAATACCTTCTTGATAAGATATAATATTTTTGTTTTCAATCAAAAAAAGACTTTTGTATCACAGCAAATCCAACAAATTCATCGTTTGAATAAAGAAAAAAACAAAAACCTATGGAATAGAGATAAATAGACCCACAAAAAAGATCCAATTACCCAGATCGGATTATATTTATTTGATATACTCTTGTCAATATGAACCTGAATATTTTCAGAACAAATACCTAATGAAAAAAAAGAATTCATTCAATTGAAATTGAATAGAAATAAATAATATATATATTATTTCAAAAAATATTTATTTAAATAATTTACTATAACACTATTTATATAAATAAAAAACTTATAAAAACTAAGGCTTGTATTAGATTGGCACTACATAGAAAATATCTACAGAAATACAAATAAAAAAGATAAGGCAAAAAAAAAATGAAGTAAGAAAATCTTATTCCAATTGAATCAATAGAAATCAATAAAAGTGGACTTAGAAGGCCTAATTTGTTAATAGAGAGAGTCCCGACAAAAAGAATCCATTAATCCATTAATAAAGAATGTCAACTTCTTCTATTTCGAGACTGAATTTCTTCACTTGATTTTTTCCTATCTATTTTATCTCAATTTCTATCAATAAGCAAAAAGAAAAAGAGATTTTTATCGTTATAGAACAAGACATTCTATAGTAGAAAATAGAAATAGATATATAGGTATGAATAAAGTCTGATATAGAGTAAGAGAAAGGGGGGGATAGTAGAGAAAAGGTTATACAAAGCTATCTATATGGTTATAAATTATCCACACCCTCTTTTTTTATTTCATTTAAGTAAATTGTGTGTGATTAAAGCGAAAAGTTACGTAAAAACCCCCGCCTTCTTTAAAATATCATGAACAGTTCCTGTTGGTTGAGCGCCTCTTTCAAGGAAATATAGAATAGCAGGAACATTTAAATGAGTTTGATTTTTTATCGGATCATAAAAACCCACTTTTCGAAGATCTATTCCTTCTCTTCGGGATCGAACATCAATTGCAACGATTCGATAAACGGCTCATTGGGATAGAAGTAGATATAAAGGCCCCCCCTTAGAAACGTATAAGAAGTTTTCTCCTCGTACGGCTCGAGAAAAATGATTCGAAGTTCTGTCTATGTATAGAATTCTAATATAAAATGGGTCCATAAAATAATAAAATCCATTAGACTATGATTTAGATCTTCTTTTTTTTCTTATTTTTGTTTATAAAAAAAAGAATAAAGCATTCCTACCCACCAACTCAAGTTGGATAACTTTTAAATAGCTCAAAGGAAACCCTTTAAACATTTCATTTATTGAGCGATCTCTAATCTCCTTTTCTTTTTGTTTGTAATCTATTTTGGATTCTTGATTCTGATCTAATTGATAAGAAAATTGAAAAGGGTATTTACTTGTTACAGGATCCTTTATCTTTACCGTGAATCATTGGGTTTAGACATTACTTCGGTGATCTTTAATCGGTTCAAAATGGCAGCAACATACCATTTTGGGGATTTCTTTCTATCAAAGAATCAGACTAACGATTGATTCTTGCGTGATACACTTGTTTTTAATCAACAAAATTAGTTCAATTCGACCAAACTAAACCTTATTCTGATCTTTGAAACTTGCTCGAATTGAATCTTTTTTTTCTATATCGAAAAATATGCTTACGAAGTTGTTCCAACTTATTGATTGGCACTAACCTTAGATTCTTGCCCCCGACAAAGAAATCAATATTTGATTTTCTACTCGAGCTCCACCCTGTACCTATTTCCATTACAATCAAACAAAAAATGCGGATTCTAATGTATACATAGAACAAATGATGTCGAGCCAAGAGCACCTCCACTCTTCTATAGTATAAAAAAGGTGGATTATTAATCCACAACCGATGATGTCCTTCAAGTCGCACGTTGCTTTCTACCACATCGTTTCAAACGAAGTTTTACCATAACATTCCTTGAATTTTAAACCGGTATCTAGTTGATTCAATGATGGAATCGTGAATAGTCATTGCTTTCGCGGGTACATAGTAATCCAGAATTTTGAACTTCTATTGGGTAGTTTCTGAAAAAATCTCAGAAAAAATTCAATTTAATCCCACTTTTTTGTATGAATCTCTTTTTTGATTTCAAATTCAAATATTAGCAGAAATAAGTTCTTTTTGAATCTGGATTTTCAAAGGATTTACCACGTCAATCTACCATTACTAAAAATTCTACCATTACTAAGAATATATATATAATCATTAAAAAGATTTAATTGAAAAATGAAAAATTTCCTATCTCGATATTCTTTTTTGAATAAAGTTTTGCAGTAAGGACCCTATTTTATCATCATAAGAGAAAGAAACCCCTATATTCAGATTTGAATTAAACCATCAACAATTTAAAACAAATAAATAGGTTGAAAAAAAAAAGAAATTGAATTTTTTTAGTGGGACGGTGGATAAAAAAACCGATGAAAAGGAAAATGAAAGTTCTTTTTCTTTCATACTGATTGATAAAATCCGAATCGAAATACTAAAGATTTTACTATCCACCAGATCGACTAAACAACTGTTACTGAAATGAATTCAGTATATGTTAAATATTTAAAAATATTTAAATGTCACATATGTCTTTTTTCTTGTTAATGAGATTAAAAGAGATATCGGCATTGAATTCATTGCTAATTCATTTTCCTCAATTAAATTATATCAGGAAATGAAGAATGATAAATCAAACAAAGAAGGATCCTTTTTTATTGAATGCTAAATTATCTTTATCTGGGCACAAAGCCAAAAAGTTCCACGGGATTAAGGCATTGTTTCCTTTTTACTCTAAACCTGCCTTAAATTAAGATTAAGAGACTTACCATTGATTGTATGAAAAATATACATTATTGAAAATTCAAATAGGGGGTGTAAAACCCTTAATTAACTAACGTAAATATGAAAGGGAAAACAAAAATAGGATAAAAAGGCTGTCTAAACTTTTAAACCCTTACGTTCCCAGTTTACGTGTTTCCTAAAAAAAAATGGATTTGATTATCTCTATCTCTTTTTTTATTATGATAAAATTTTTGAAAAAGTTATGATTCCGAGAAATGTGATTAAAAAAAAAGAATTTCATTTCTTAGAATCTTATCTTAAGATAAGATAGTTGTTCAAAACTATATGTATATAAATAAGGTATATTATAGGTATGCTCTGGGACGGAAGGATTCGAACCTCCGAATAGCGGGACCAAAACCCGTTGCCTTACCACTTGGCCACGCCCCATTTCTATTTAACACTAATAAAAACTAATATTGGTATCGGTTCTTCGTCAATTCCTATAGTAAGATATATGAAATATATTGCCTTGTTGTTCAGATATGTAGATTATAGAATTAATCTGAGTTTATTGATCATAATATATAATTGAATTAAGATATTGTATGAAAATAAGATTTCTTCTATTCTTTATTTAATTTTAATTTAATTTTAAGAATTGAAGGATTTTTGATTGGGTGAGCTTAAAGAAGGGTTTTTGGTCTACCTTACTTTATTTTATATCCATTTTGATATCAATAACATCATATTAATAACTCAGTCAAAATACAATTATCTTCAAGAACAAAAAGTTTGTTATGTTTAATATTGTTAGTTTTATTTGTATCTGTCTTAATTCTGCCCTTTATTCAAGCAGTTTTTTCTTCACAAAATTGCCCGAAGCCTATGCTTTTTTAAATCCAATCGTAGATGTTATGCCAGTAATTCCCCTACTTTTTTTTCTATTAGCTTTTGTTTGGCAAGCTGCTGTAAGTTTTCGATGAAATCTTTAATACTATCTTAGTATAATTCGTGATTTTTTTCATGATTTATTCGAAAAAAAAAAAAAGATCAAAATGCAAAAATTGATAAGATCAGGCAGGGCTTATATTATAAGCCCTAAATTCAAACATTGAATTTATTGTATAGATTCGAGAAATTTGGCTTACTCCATTTACTCGTTCAAACGGGGTCTTTTTCAATGGAATGGAAAAAGTGAACCCCTATTAGAAAAAAAAAATAGAATTTTAGGTATAAAAGAAAATCTTTGGCAATGAAAGACTCGATTTTTCTTTCAAATTTATACAACTGAATTTTTCATTTTTTTCCATTCCCAGAAACCGCTTAGTATCAAAGTATGATATGTGGTATAAAAATAGAGAATCTATTTTCTTTTTTCCAAACCAAAAAAGATCTTGGAGATTGTGTAATGCTTACTCTCAAACTCTTTGTTTATACAGTAGTGATATTCTTTGTTTCTCTTTTCATCTTCGGATTTTTATCTAATGATCCGGGGCGTAATCCTGGACGTGAAGAATAAGAAATTTAGGCTTTTTCTTTGCTTGATTTTTAACCGTTCTTATCATTTTATCTATATCTACATGTTTAACTATAACTAGCAAATAAATAAAAAAAGGTTCGAAAAAAAAAAAAATTGAAAGATAAAAAACCTAGTCATCACCAGAATCGGAAAGAGAGGGATTCGAACCCTCGGTACGAAAAACTCGTACAACGGATTAGCAATCCGACGCTTTAGTCCACTCAGCCATCTCTCCCCAAAAGAGAATTTCTATGTTCCATTCCATAAATAAGAAGTAAGATTTGAAAAGGCCATTTCTTTCTATTTTTCTTTATCAGTTTCTTAGTTTCGTAATTACTTTATTATGTTATCTATTATCTTACTACATATGTTACTTTATATAGATTCTAGGTATATAGATTCTATATGCCTAGAATCTATATTCTAGATATATTATAGAAATATAGAAAACTTTCATCAGCAATTTTTCCATCCAATTTAATTTAGATAAAGTTATAAAGTAAGGGCTTTTAAAAGCTCAATATTCCAATCAATATATCAATCAATATATATAATATTGATTGATATAAAGAAATTGGATTTCTATATTCTATTTCAAATCGAATATATTTAAATATAAAAAATTGAAAATTAGAAGCTTTATTTCGTCCGAAAAGTCCCTTTTTCTTTCCATTTCCATGACCTAGCCCAAGGCACAAACTTTTTTTGTTTCAACAACTTCTAGTAGTAGATAAAAGGATTTCTTCGATTCGAAAAAAAAGAGTGTATTTGTTATTGAAAAATGAATAATGAGAAGAGGGTCCTTTTCTGCTCCTATAATATAGAATCAATAAGTGCTAATTTCATTTGGGTTCCCAGAAAAAATACAATATATCACCCCTCTAATTTTCATAATTTTTTATGATCCTATCTTGATTTTGATCATGCCGGATTCTCTTATTCTCTTACTCGACAAAAGATGTTTTTATATAATATAATTGCATTAT